TTGAGACTTGTGATTACAACAGGAAGTTTCTGGATATTATTTCAGTTTGTATCGTCTTAATTTTTAGTCTTATGGGAATTTATGTTTGTTTAGGATTGGAGACTAGTACTTTGGAAAAGTGGTTCATGGTAATAGTGAAAGCTTAGTTGTATGATTGGTTTTAGTTTATAGTTAGTTGTATCAGGGTACCTCTTTAAGTGAGCGGAGTTTTTGAGGTAATTTACTAGTAATTATTGAGTTCAGAAATATTAAGGGGGCTATTAAATTAATAGGGACGTGGCAGTTAAAATTTGTGTAACAATACAAATAAGGACCTAGTTTTAGTTGAAAATCAGTGCGGAGCTTTTTGTTTTTTGGGGGTTTTGGCAGGAGTGTACCAAAATCTGAATAAACCTAGGGTGGGGGGTAGGGGGGTTTGTGAAAAGACAATTAGGTGTGTTTATTGCGTGTGCATGTGCATGTGCATGTGCATGTGCATGTGCATGTGCATGTGCATGTGCATGCACATGTGTGAAATTTTTTCTATGTCCTTCAAGCATGAATTAGATAGTCACCTATGATAATTATGAGGGTAAAGAATGTACATGCTATGTCCAGCTAGACCTTATGTGCCGGGCGCGGGCCGAGCCGTATTGGCGCAGGCCATGTTGAGTCCCTGCATCCCCGAAAAATTAAAAAAATACCATCTGCCTGACAGCACAGTTATGACATGTCATGGGCTGATTAGTCACTAATCCATCGAGATGTCTTATTTAAGGGGAACGTGTGAGCGGTTATAGTATTATGGCCCTGAAGTAAGAACCAGATGTCAGATATAGTTTTCATTATAGACACCCCCAAGTTTAATGGGCTCAGAGCAAGAAGAGGAGCATTATGCGGGGCGGGTTGCTGGTTTCACGGAGGATGGTAGATTAAGCTACGATCTGGTGGAAGGGGGATATCCGTGTTGACTAGGATTACGACATGATATGCGCAATTGTCCGATTAATTGAGGAATGTGCTATGTACGATATGCAGTTATGTACTGGCTTATACGCGGGGTGGATTAGAATTTTTATGAACTGTAATATTGGTATGTTTTATGTACGGTTGTAGGTTTATTGTACTTGCTTATATGCATGAGGACTGGAATTGTATGTACGATTATACATATATGTCTCATGTAATATTAAACATGTATGTACTAATACATGTTAATGTGGATAAGCACATAATGCACGATATACATAATAAAATGTTTGTCTGGTTTATGTATCAAGGAATAGTTTAAGTAGAATTTCAGCTTTGGGTGCTGAGGGGTGGGGGCTTATGCTTCTTCCTTGAAATATCCTTGGGAGAGGGTTCTCCATGTCTGGTTTACAAGACCAGGGTATTAAGTTATACTACGAGGACTTCTTCATTTAAGTATCTTGTTTTCAATAAGGCTTGCTATTGGTATAATAATGAGGATGAGGGAGAAGTATAGGATGGACGCTATTTGGCCGATAGTAATAAAGGGGTGTTCGACGGGTTGACCTCCGATTCATGTAAGGATAAATAGGTCTGCTGTTAGTATTCAGAATAAGTATTGACTGAGGGGTCGGAATGTTATACTTCGTTGTTTAGCTGTGTGTAATATAGGGATAATTGCTAGGATTAGAATGGAGAATACTAGGGCTAATACTCCTCCTAGTTTGTTGGGAATAGATCGTAAGATAGCATAGGCAAATAGGAAATATCATTCTGGTTTAATGTGGGGTGGGGTATTAAGGGGGTTAGCTGGTGTGTAGTTATCAGGGTCGCCTAATAAGTCAGGGGAGAATAATACTAGAGTTATTGTTAGGAGAATAAGGAGAACTAACCCTAGAAGATCTTTGATAGTATAATAAGGGTGGAAGGGAATTTTGTCAGAGTCTGATGAGGTGCCTAGTGGATTGTTAGACCCTGTTTCATGGAGGAAGAGAAGATGGACTATCACTAGGGCTGCAATGATAAAAGGTAAAATGAAGTGGAAGGCAAAGAATCGAGTTAGAGTGGCTTTATCGACGGAAAAACCGCCTCAAATTCATTCTACTAGGTTAGTACCAATGTATGGGATTGCTGAAAGGAGATTTGTAATTACTGTAGCACCTCAGAATGATATTTGTCCTCATGGAAGGACATATCCTATAAAGGCTGTAGCTATTACTGTAAATAATAGGATAATACCGATGTTTCAGGTTTCGGATAAGGTAAATGAGCCATAGTATAGTCCTCGGCCAATATGAATGAATAAGCATAAGAAGAATATGGAGGCTCCATTAGCATGGAGATAGCGAATGATTCAGCCGTAATTTACATCGCGGCAGATATGGGTGACGGAGGAAAATGCGGTTGTTGTATCTGCTGTGTAGTGTATCGCTAGGAATAAGCCTGTAATAATTTGTAGGGCTAGGCAGGCTCCTAGAAGAGAACCGAAGTTTCATCAGGAGGAGATGTTGGATGGTGCTGGGAGGTCAATGAATGAGCTGTTTATAATTTTTATTAAGGGGTGATTTTTTCGGATGTTGGTCATTAGTGTTTTTATAGTTGAAGTACAACGATGGTTTTTTCATATCATTGGTCATGGTTAGAGTCCATGTAAGAATTATGATATATGTGATGTTTTTATTAAGTATTTTACTTGTGTTGGGTTTTGTGAGCATTTCTTCAAAACCTTCTCCTATTTATGGTGGTGTGGGACTTATTGTTAGCGGGGCTGTGGGTTGTGGTATTATTATGGGTTTTGGAGGTTCTTTTATGGGTTTAATAGTATTTTTAATTTATTTGGGTGGTATACTTGTGGTTTTTGGTTATACTACAGCTATAGCTACGGAAGAGTATCCTGAGGCTTGAGGATCTAATATTGTCATTTGAGGGGTAGTATTGTTAGGAGTAGGTATAGAATTGTTTATGGTGGCATGAATAGTTGAGCATGGTGGGTTAGGGGTAGGAGGTATGTTTGGTGGTGTAGAGGATTGAATAATTTTTGAGAGTAAGGAGGATGGTGTAATTCGTGAAGATTCTTTAGGAGTAGCTTCTTTGTATGATAAAGCTAGTTGGTTTGCGGCTATTGCTGGTTGATCCTTGTTTGTTAGTGTTTTGATTGTTATTGAAATTATTCGTAGATAGTATTGGGAAGTTAAATGATTAAAAGCAGGGTGAGTAATAGGGATGTAAGGAATGATAGGAAATAAAATTTAATTAAGCCTATTTGGTTAGAGATAGTGGTGGAGGATATTATTTGTAGTTGGGATAAATTTTTTGGTATTGTTTTTTCTATTCAAATTAAGTCTAAGAGGAGGGATGCTGTGTTTTGGCTTATGGTCAGGTTAGATAAGGGGATCAGGCGATGTATAGTTATTGGATAAAATCCTAAGGAGTTTGAGAATTTATAGGTATATGAAGGTAGTTTAAATTTTAAGTTATTTGTTATAAGGTTTAGTTCTATTGCTAGGGCAAATCCTGTGATGGTAACTATTAGAGCAGTTATTTTTAGGTAAAATGGTATTGTTATTTGAGGAGTGTTTATAGGTAGAATGTTGTTGGTTAGGAAAAACCCGGCGAAGATACTACCTAATGTTAAACGTTTAATTGAATTAATTAATAAGGGGTTGTTTTCATTAATAGGAGTTAAGGTTGTGAATCGGGGTTGGCCTAGTAATGCATAGAAGATAATTCGGGTACTATAAATAGCTGTTATAGAGGTTGCGATAAGTGTGATTATAAGGGCTCAGGCGTTGGTGTTAGATGTGTTTGCGGATTCGATAATGAGGTCTTTGGAGTAGAAGCCTGTTAGGAAAGGTATGCCTGTGAGGGCTAAACTTCCGATTATGAGAGAAGATGATGTGAAAGGTATGGGTTTAAATAAGCCTCCTATTTTTCGAATATCTTGTTCGTCATTTAGATTGTGAATAATTGATCCGGAGCATATAAACAATATAGCTTTGAAGAAGGCGTGGTTACAGATATGTAGGAAGGCTAGGTGAGGCTGGTTAATGCCCATGGTAATTATTATTAGTCCTAGTTGGCTTGAGGTGGAGAAGGCTACAATTTTTTTGATATCATTTTGTGTGAGGGCACAGATTGCTGTGAATAGTGTAGTAATAGCGCCTAAGCATAGTATTAAGGTTTGAATAGTTTTGTTGTTTTCTATTAGAGGATAAAATCGGATTAGGAGAAAGATTCCTGCGACAACTATTGTGCTGGAGTGAAGTAGGGCTGAGACTGGAGTTGGGCCTTCTATTGCTGATGGTAGTCAGGGGTGTAGTCCAAATTGGGCTGATTTTCCGGTGGCTGCTAGGAGGAGACCAATTAGTGGGATTATGTTTGGGCTATAATTTAGTATAAATATTTGTTGAAATTCTCATGTATTGGAATATATCAGAAATCATGCTATAGCTAGAATAAATCCGATGTCTCCAATGCGGTTATATAGGATTGCTTGGAGGGCTGCTGTGTTTGCATCTGTTCGTCCGTATCATCACCCGATTAATAGAAAGGATATGATGCCAACTCCTTCTCATCCAATAAAAAGTTGGAATAGGTTATTAGCTGTTACTAAAATTAGTATAGTAATAAGAAATAGTAAGAGATATTTGAAAAATTGGTTTATATTAGGGTCTGAGTGTATATATCATATTGAGAATTCTATAATAGATCAAGTAACAAATAGTGCTACTGGAATAAATAGTATTGAAAAGTAGTCTAATTTAAAGCTGATGGATAGTTTTAGGGTTTGAATTGTGATTCAGTGTCAATTGGAGATAATTGTTTCTTGTCCTGAGTAGATAAATAGTATAGTTGGAATAAGACTAGTGACAAAGGCACATGCAATTGAAGATTTTACATATGGTGCATAGGGGTAGTCTTTGCAAATATTTGTAATGTTTATAATGATAGGGAAAGTTAGAATGATTAGTGTGACAAGGGTGAAAGAGGATAGGAGATTTATTACTTTTATTTGGAGTTGCACCAATTTTTTGGCTCCTAAGGCCAACGGATTACTTCTATCCTTTAAAAGTTGAGATAGCCATACTTTTATATACGGGATGCAGAATTAGCAGTTCGTGCGTTACTTTCTCGGTAAATAAGAAGGTTTAAGCTCCTATTATTAGATTCACAATCTAGTGTTTTGTTTAAACTATATTTACAGTATGTGGGTCCTAGAATAATTTTGGGATTTAGGGTTAATAGGATAAGAGGGAGCATGTGTATAGATATTAAAGTATTTTCTCGTGTGAATGATGGGTTAAGGTTGTGTGAATGGTATGTTAGTTTGCCTCGTTGTGTAGTAGTTAATATATAGAGAGAATAGAGAGCAGTGATGAGTATGTTTAAGCCTATTAGGATAATTGTAATGTTTGATCACGAGAAGGATGCCATGGTAACAAATAATTCGCCAATTAAATTAATGGAAGGTGGTAGGGCTAGATTGGTTAGGCTGGCAAGTAGTCATCAGGTAGCTATTAGAGGAAGAAGGGTTTGGATTCCTCGTGCTAATAATATTGTACGGCTGTGAATTCGTTCGTAGTTTGAGTTAGCTAGACAAAATAGTATAGATGATGTAAGGCCGTGTGCAATTATTAGAATGGTTGCTCCTATGAAGCTTCATGGTGTTTGAATGAGAATTGCTACAATTACTAGTGCTATATGGCTTACGGATGAATAGGCGATGAGTGATTTTAGGTCTGTTTGTCGTAGGCAAATGGAACTAGTTATAATTATTCCTCATAAACACAATATAAGGAAAGGATATGCTATATATTTTGTTATTGGGTTGAGTATCATAGTAATTCGTATTATGCCATAACCTCCTAGTTTTAGGAGTACAGCTGCAAGGACTATTGATCCTGCAATGGGGGCTTCGACGTGAGCTTTGGGTAATCATAGGTGTAGTCCATATAAAGGTATTTTAACTATGAATGCTATAATACATGCTGTTCATAGAAGATTATTAGATCAAGAATTAGGTAGTTCTTGAAAACAGAGAATTATAGTTGATAGATTTAGTGAACCTAAATGGTTTTGAGTATAGATTAGTGCTACAAGTAATGGTAAGGATCCAATGAGGGTATAAAATAGAAAGTATAAGCCTGCGTTTAATCGTTCTGTTTGGTTACCTCATCGGGTGATAATAATTAAGGTTGGAATTAATGTAGCTTCGAATAGGATATAAAATAAAATTAGTTCGGTAGCGGTGAATGTTATGACTAAAAGTATTTGTAAGGAAATTAATATGGAGATATATAGTTTTTTCAGGGTTCAAGATTCTTTTATAAGGTGATGTTGGCTTGCTATGATTATAAGTGGGAGAAGTCATATTGTTAAAATTACAAGAGGGGATGATAATGGGTCAGTGAAGAAAGTCAGTGAGAAATTGTTGTTGGTGTCGTTAAATTGATTTAGGAGTGATAAACCTGCAAGGCTAATTAGGAGACTGTGTAAAGTTGTGTTAATTCAAATTATAGAGTTGCCTGAGTATCAGGTTACTGGAAATAATATGATCGTGGGGATGATAAATTTTAGCATTGTAGGAGATTTAGGTTTTGGATATAATCTAGGCCGTAGGTATTGGATACCGTAACTAATAGGGCTAGGCCTACAGCTGCTTCACAGGCTGCGAATACTAGAAGTAGGATGGGTATTATAAAAGATGTTGTGAAGTGTAAGCTGATAATAGTGAGAGTACTTAAGATAAATATAGATAATATTATGCCCTCTAAACATAGAAGTGAGGATATTAAGTGGGATCGGAAAATTAGTATGCCCAGGAGAGCAGTAATGAAAGCTAGAATAATATTAGTTGAGATTGAAGGCATATTGATAATTATGAGTTGGCCATAATCTAATGAGTCGAAATCATTTATTTTAATTAAACTAATTATCACGTTACTCTACTCACTCTAAGCCTTTTTGAAGTCATTCGTAGGCAAGGCCTGCGGCTAGGATAGTAATTAGGACAAGGGCTACTGTCAATATGAGTTTTAGATTATTTGTTTGGGATGCTCAAGGGAGGGGGAGAAGTAGTGCGATTTCTAGGTCAAATAAAAGGAACGTAATAGCTACTAGAAAGAACTTCATAGAGAAAGGTAGGCGGGCTGAGCCTATAGGGTCGAAGCCACATTCATAGGGGCTATATTTTTCTGTGTATACGTTTAACTGAGGGAGTCAGAATGCAATTGTTACAAGTAATAGGGCTAGAGTAATGCTAGTTGTCAGGGCTAGTGGGAGGTTAATTATTCTTTTTCCGGTTTTTCACCGAAGTTAATTGATTGGAAGTCAATTGTATTGGATCAATACTAAAAGAATAGGATCCTCATCAATAAATAGATACGTAAAGGAATAGTCATACTACGTCGACGAAATGTCAGTATCAGGCTGCGGCTTCGAAACCGAAATGATGATTGGAGGTAAAGTGAAAATTGAGTTGACGGAAGAAACAAACAGTAAGGAAAGTAGATCCAATAATTACATGTAGGCCGTGAAAGCCTGTTGCTATAAAGAATGTAGAGCCGTATACGCCATCTGAGATTGTAAAGGATGTTTCAAAATATTCTGAGGCTTGAAGAAGTGTAAAGTAAAGACCTAGGGTAATGGTAATAAGAAGGGCTTGAAGTATTTGTACTCGGTTCCCTTCTATTAGGCTATGGTGGGCTCAGGTAATGGATACACCTGAGGCTAGGAGAACTGCTGTATTGAGTAGTGGTACTTCTAAAGGATTAAGAGGGTGAATGCCTGTTGGAGGTCAACATCCTCCTAGTTCAGGAGTAGGAGCTAAGCTTGAGTGATAAAAAGCTCAGAAAAATCCGGCGAAGAAGAAAATCTCTGAGATAATGAATAGTACTATACCATATCGGAGACCTTTTTGGACAATTGAAGTATGATGGCCTTGAAATGTACCCTCTCGTACGACATCTCGTCATCATTGATATATTGTTAATAGATTTGTTAATATGCCTAGTAATAGAAGCGTACTTGAGTTAAAGTGAAATCATATAGCGAGACCGGATGTTAATAGTAAAGCAGAGAGGGCTCCGGTTAGGGGTCAGGGGCTGGGGTTAACCATATGGTAGGCATGGGTTTGGTGGGTCATTAGGTGTTGTCATGTAAATAAAGGCTAACTAGTAGGGTGAAAACATAGGCTTGAATTAAGGCAACAGCAAATTCAAGAATTGTAAGGAGGGTAAGAATGATAAATGTAATTGAGGCTGTAGCGGGGCTGATGGAAGTAAGAACTAAAGTAGCTCCTCCGATTAGGTGTATAAGAAGGTGACCTGCTGTAATATTAGCAGTTAATCGCACAGCTAAGGCTATGGGTTGAATAAAGAGGCTGATGGTTTCAATAATCACTAATATAGGGATTAAAGGGATGGGCGTTCCTTGTGGTAAGAAGTGGGCTAGGGATGCTTTTGTTTTGTGGCGAAAACCTTTGATTACTGTAGCTGCTCAGAGTGGGATTGCTATACCTAAATTTATGGATAGTTGTGTGGTAGGGGTGAATGAGTGGGGTAATAGACCTAGTAGATTAGTAGAGCCGATGAATAGAATAAGTGAGATTAGTATGAGAGATCAGGTTTGTCCTTTAATACTGTGGATAGATATGAGTTGTTTTAGGATTAATCGAACTAACCATTGTTGTAAAGAGGTTAGCCGATTATTAATTAGGCGAGTAGGAGAAGGAAAAATAATGCTGGGAATTATGATGATGAAAATAACGATAGGGATTCCTACGATTGTTGGGGTAATGAAAGAGGCAAATAAATTTTCGTTCATTTAGTTTCTCAGGGGTTAGAGTAGAGATGTTTATTAATATCTTTTATTGTTGGTTTAAAAGGATAGTTGAATTTTGAAATTTTAAGTTGAAAAACGATTAGTAGGGTCAGGATTATGGAAAAAATTGTAATTAGCCATGTTGATGTATCTAGTTGAGGCATATCACTGCGGAAAGATTAGGGCTTTCAATCTTTAACTTAAAAGGTTAATGCTAATTAGCTTCGTAGTGATTTTATAATATGGATAAGAGTCACTCTTCGAAATGTTTGAGAGGCACTAATTCAAGTACAATTGGTATGAAACTGTGGTTTGCACCACAAATTTCTGAGCATTGCCCATAATAAATACCTGGACGGGAGGCTATTAATGTAGTTTGATTTAGGCGTCCTGGGATAGCGTCTGTTTTTACGCCTAAGGAAGGAACGGCTCATGAGTGTAGTACATCTTCTGAGGAGATTAATATTCGAATTGATAATTCTGTAGGAAGTACAACTCGATTGTCAACTTCAAGTAAGCGAAGTTCTCCAGGCTTAAGGTCTGAGGAGGGAGTTATGTATGAGTCAAAACTTAAGTTTTCATAGTCTGTATACTCATAACTTCAATATCATTGGTGACCCATAGTTTTAAGGGTTAAGGAGGGTGTAGTAATTTCGTCTATTATGTACAAGATGCGTAATGATGGGAGGGCAATAAGGATGAGAATTGCTGCGGGTAGGATTGTTCATACTGTTTCTACTTCTTGGGCATCTATGGTATTTGTATGTATAAGTTCAGTAGTAAGTATTAGGAAAATAATGTAAAGGACTAAGGAGCTAATTAGGAATATAATCATTAAAGTGTGATCATGAAAGTATAAAAGTTCTTCTATAATGGGAGAAGCAGCATCTTGAAATCCTAGCTGAACTGGATAAGCCATAAAGATATATAGGGATTTAACCTATAAATTAACTTTGACAAAGTTATGTAATGATTTTACTAATATCTTATATAAAGAAAGTTGTAATGGTTACGCGGTTGGCTTGAAATCAATCTTAGGGGGTTCGATTCCTTCCTTTCTTGTTTTATGCTTTTACATATGTAGGTTCCTCGAATGTGTGATAGGGTGGAGGGCAGCCATGAAGTCATTCGAGGTTAGTTGGTGTAAGTTCCACTATCAGGACTTCTCGCTTTGAGGAGAAGGCTTCTCAGACTATGAAAATTATTAGTATGACTGCTGTTAAGGAAATGAAGGAGCCAATGGATGAGACAGTATTTCACATGGTATAAGCATCTGGGTAATCAGAATAGCGTCGAGGTATTCCAGATAAACCTAGAAAATGTTGTGGGAAAAAGGTCATGTTTACGCCTACAAATATAATTGAGAAGTGAATTTTAGCTCAAGTGTTATCTAAGGTGTAGCCTGAGAATAAAGGGAATCAGTGGACGAAGCCACCTATAATAGCAAAGACTGCCCCTATTGATAGTACGTAATGGAAATGAGCTACTACATAATAAGTATCGTGAAGAACAATGTCTAATGATGAGTTGGCAAGTACGATTCCTGTTAGTCCTCCTACTGTGAATAGGAAAATAAAGCCAAGAGCTCAGAGTATAGCAGGTGATCATTTGATATTACCGCCATGCAATGTAGCTAATCAGCTAAATACTTTTACACCAGTAGGAATAGCAATAATTATGGTAGCAGACGTGAAATATGCTCGGGTATCTACGTCTATCCCCACTGTAAATATATGGTGAGCTCACACGATGAATCCTAAGAAACCAATAGATATTATGGCTCAGACCATTCCTATATAACCAAATGGTTCTTTTTTGCCTGAGTAGTATGTAACGATATGGGAAATTATGCCAAAGCCTGGGAGAATTAAGATATAGACTTCAGGGTGTCCAAAGAATCAGAATAAATGTTGATATAGGATGGGATCACCACCTCCTGCAGGGTCAAAAAAGGTTGTGTTAAGATTACGGTCAGTTAGGAGCATTGTAATTCCTGCTGCTAAAACTGGTAAGGATAGAAGTAAAAGAACAGCAGTAATTATTACGGATCATACAAATAGGGGTGTTTGATATTGTGATATGGCTGGAGGTTTTATATTAATTACTGTTGTGATGAAGTTGATTGCACCTAAGATGGACGATACTCCTGCTAGATGTAATGAGAAAATTGTTAAGTCTACGGAGGCTCCTGCGTGAGCTAAGTTTCCTGCTAAAGGGGGATATACGGTTCATCCTGTTCCTGCCCCTGCTTCTACTATTGATGATGCTAGGAGTAATAAAAAGGACGGTGGAAGAAGTCAGAAGCTTATATTGTTTATTCGGGGAAATGCTATGTCAGGAGCTCCAATTATTAATGGAACTAATCAATTTCCGAAGCCTCCAATTATAATAGGTATAACTATAAAAAAGATTATAACGAAAGCATGGGCTGTAACGATAACATTGTAGATTTGATCATCTCCTAATAAAGATCCAGGCTGACCGAGTTCTGCTCGAATTAAAAGGCTGAGAGCTGTACCTACTATACCTGCTCAAGCTCCGAATAAGAGGTAAAGAGTTCCAATATCTTTATGATTAGTTGAGTAAAATCAACGGTTAATGAACATAAGTAGGGTAGAATGGCTGAGTTAGGCATTAGACTGTAAATCTAAAAACAGAGGTGATCACCTCTTTCTATCAAGCCTTGTAGTGAATATCATATTGAATTGCAAAATTCAAAAGAAGCAGCTTCAATTCTGCCGGGGCTTCTCCCCGCCTTTTTTTTTTCCTTTTAGGCGGGAGAAGTAGATTGAAGCCAGTTGAGTAGGGTATTTAGCTGTTAACTAAGTTTTCGTGGGGGTTGGAGCCCCACCAATCTAGATGAGGATTTAGCTTAATTAAAGTAATTGATTTGCGTTCAGTTGATGTAAGATATAATCTTGCAGTCCTTAATACAGAAATTAAGTATTATATACTTTCTTAGAGCTTTGAAGGCTCTTGGTCTACTTAACCTAAAATTTCTAGTTTAGGGTTAGGATGGTTGGTGATAAAGGTAGAGTGAGAGTAGCTAAAGTAATTAGTAGGGGTAAAAGGAATATTTGTTTTGTTTGTTGAAATTGTCATTTTATTTTTGTATTATTGAGTGTTGGGAATATGGTTAATGAGGTAGAGTAAATTAATCGTATGTAGAAATACAGGTTGAGTAGGGCTATAATGGCTATGGTTGTAGCTAGTATAATATTACTATTTTTTGTAAGTTCTTGAATGATGGCTCATTTGGGTAGAAAGCCTGTAAGTGGAGGTAGACCTCCTAAGGATAATAAGGAAATGAGAATTGTGAAGATAATTGCTGGGGTTATATTTCATATATTTGATAGGGTTAGTGTGGTTGTGTTAATATTAATATTTAGTATTGAGAATAAAGCAATAGTTAATATTAGGTAAATTAGTAAGTTTAGAATTGTTAGTGAGGGGCAGTATATAAGGATGGCTATTATTCAGCCTATGTGAGCAATGGATGAATAGGCTAGGATTTTTCGTAGTTGAGTTTGATTGAGTCCTCCTCAACCCCCTACTAAAATTGATAGGGTAGCAATTAAAAGGAGGATGTTGGGGTTTATGGTTGGGTAGATTTGAAGTAAGATAGAAATAGGAGCTAGTTTTTGTCATGTTAAGAGTAGTATACCTGATATTAGTGAGATTCCTTGGGTAACTTCAGGAACTCAGAAGTGAAATGGAGTTATTCCTAATTTTATTGTTAGTGCTGCTGTGACTGTGAGGGAAATTAGTTGATTATGTATATTGGTGATGCCTCATTGACCAGAGTTTATAGCATTAACTACAATAGAAAATATGAGTAGCATGGAGGCTGTTGCTTGTGTAAGGAAATATTTGGTAGCGGCTTCTGTAGATCGGGGATTGATTTTTTTCATGAGAATTGGGATAATAGCTAGTATGTTAATTTCTAAGCCAATTCATATTAAGAGCCAGTGGGAGCTGATTATTGTTAGTATAGTCCCTGTGAAGATAGTTAGTATAATTAATACTAGGATAATGGGTTTTATTAGTACGGGAAGGATATAAACCAACATTTTTCGGGGGTATGGGCCCGATAGCTTGTTTAGCTGACCTTACTGTTTATAGAATAGGGGTGTATTTTGGGTAGCACGAAGGATTTTTGAATCCTTAGGAGCAGGTTCGATACCTGTGATTCTAGAAAATAAGGGGGATTTAAACCTCTATTATTTACTCTATCAAAAGTAACTCTTTTTATCAGACATATTTCTATACTTGTGGGGGGATACATGATGCTAGTACAGGTAGTGATACATATCATATGCATAATGCTAGTGTTAAGGGGAGAAAATTTTTTCATAGTAAATGTATAAGTTGGTCATACCGGAATCGTGGGTAGGAAGCACGTACTCATAGGAAAATAGTAGTTAGGAGTAAGGTTTTGATAGCGAAACCTGTTGTGTATGTTTCTGGTATGTGAAGATTATATAGTGCTCCTAAGAATAAAGTGGTAGTTAGGGCGTTTATTATAATAATGTTCGTGTATTCTGCTATAAAGAATAGAGCGAAAGGGCCTGCAGCATATTCTACATTAAAGCCTGAAACAAGTTCGGATTCGCCTTCTGTTAGGTCAAATGGAGCTCGATTTGTTTCTGCTAAAGTGGAAATAAACCATATTATAGCTAAAGGTCATGATGGAATAATTAGTCAGAGGTATTCTTGGGTTGTAATAAGGGTGGATAGGGTGAATGATCCATTTATTAGGAGTAAGGATAAAAGAATGATAGCTAGTGTAACTTCATATGAAATTGTTTGTGCTACTGCTCGTAGGGCTCCAATTAAAGCATATTTTGAGTTAGAAGCTCATCCTGATCATAGAATTGAATATACGGCTAGACTAGAGGTGGCTAAGATGAATAGAAGTCCTATATTTATATTGATTAATGGGTATGGGATTGGTAGTGGAATTCATATTACAAGCGCAATGGTTAAGGCTAGTGTTGGTGCGATGGTATAGAGTGATGAGGAAGAAGTTAAGGGTCGTAATGGTTCTTTAATAAATAGTTTTATTGCATCTGCGAAAGGTTGAATTATGCCGTGTGGGCCTACTACATTAGGGCCCTTTCGAAGTTGTATATAGCCTAAGATTTTTCGTTCGACTAATGTAAGGAAAGCTATGGCGAGTATAATGGGAATAATTAGTAAGAGGAGGTTAATTATAAACATAAGTGTTAAGGAGAGGAGTTGAACCTCTGATTTTAAAGTCTTAAGTTTTATGCAATTGCCGGGGCTCTGCCACCTTAACGAACCCTGGTCTTGGGTAAGGTATAGAATAATATATTAGATTAAGTTTATAACATCTGTTAAATTGAGAGCGCTCTGTTGAGTTGGCTCTATTTCTCTTGTCCTTTCGTACTGGGAGAAATATTAAATAGATAGAAACCGACCTGGATTACTCCGGTCTGAACTCAGATCACGTAGGACTTTTAACCGTTGAACAAACGGACCTTTAATAGCGGTTACACCATTGGGGGTGTCCTGATCCAACATCGAGGTCGTAAACCCTATTGTCGATATGGACTCTGTAATAGGATTGCGCTGTTATCCCTAGGGTAACTTGTTCCATTGATCAAATTAGTTTGGGTCAATTTATTGTAAGGGTTGTTTTGACTGGTGAAGTCTAGGCTAAAATTGTTCGGAGGTTATATTGTACTCCGAGGTCACCCCAACCAAATTTATAACCCATAAATTAGTAATAGTTATACCTAGTTTTTGATAATTATATGATTTATTTGGGTTAATAAATTTAAGCTCCATAGGGTCTTCTCGTCTTATTATTATATTCCCGCCTCTTCACGGGAAGGTCAATTTCACTGATTGAGAACAGGAGACAGTTTAACCCTCGTGTGGCCTTTCATTCAAGTCCTTAATTAGAGAACAAATGATTATGCTACCTTTGCACGGTCAGGATACCGCGGCCGTTGAACATATGTCACTGGGCAGGCAGTGCCTCTAATACTAGTTATGCTAGAGGTGATGTTTTTGGTAAACAGGCGGGGTTAGTTTTGCCGAGTTCCTTTTGTTCTTTTTTAATCTTTCCTTAGTGCAAACCTGTGTTGGCTTAACAATTGTTAAGTAAATATTATTTAGGCTATGATTGATTTTTTTTGGTTATTTTTGGTTAATTATCAGTGGGGCATCCGATCTGATATAGGTTTATGCAAGGAGAATAATAATTCTTGTTACTTATATTAACATTAGTGCTTCTATTTGATAATAGATTGGTCCGGTTGGTTGGTAGGAGATTATTATGAGAGTTTGGTATTAGTTTGTTATAATCTGTTGAGCTTGAACGCTTTTCTTAATTGATGGCTGCTTTTAGGCCAACTATGGGTTTAGATTTTATTTTACTCTCTACCAAAGGTTGTAACCTGTTCTAAAGAGCTGTCCCTCTTTAGATTAAATTTTAAAATTACATTAAGTTTAAAGTACGTTGGGTAAATTTAAAGTTGAACTAAAATTCTTTCCCGGACAACCAGCTATCACCAGGCTCGATAGGCTTTTCACCTCTAATCACAAATCTTTTTCACTATTTTGCCACATAGATGAGTGCGTTCTTATACAACTGTTTGTGAGTAGCTCGTCTGGTTTCGGGTTTGTTGACTAAAAAAATCTTTTTGTCAAATTATTCTAGTTAAGTCATTATGCAAAAAGGTACAAGTAATAAGCTTTGCTTTTATATACTTTTAACTGTTCTTTCATCTTTCCCTTACGGTACTTTATCTATAGCGCCAAGTAGAATTTCTATCTCCTATACTATTGCTAGGTGGTAAATGGTTTGGTTTAGGGTTTAGTAAGTTTGTTAAGTTTGAGTATGGATGGGCTAGTTTTAGTTTTCAAAGCGGTCACGTGTTGTGAAAATCTTCTGGGTGTAGGCCGGATGCTTTAAGGATAAGCTACACTTTGAATATTCCAAGCACACTTTCCAGTATGCTTACCTTGTTACGACTTGTCTCCTCTTGTTTAGAATGTAATAGAATTAGTGAATTAATGATTAATGGGTTGAGGAGGGTGACGGGCGGTGTGTGCGTGCTTCATGGCCCTATTCAATTAAGCTCTCTATTCTTAATTTACTGCTAAATCCTCCTTTAGCCTTTAGTTTCATAAAGGCTTCTGTTGGGGTGTTGTTCTAGTATTAGAAAATGTAGCCCATTTCTTCCCACTTCATAGACTACACCTTGACCTAACGTCTTTATGTATGTGTTTTTTGCTTACTTTGAGACCTTGACAGGGTTTGCTGAGGATGGCGGTATATAAGTTGATTTAGCAAGAAGTGGTGAGGTTTATCGGGGTTTATCGATTATAGAACAGGCTCCTCTAGAGGGGATATAAAGCACCGCCAAGTCCTTTGAGTTTTAAGCTGTTGCTTGTAGTGCTCTGGCGAGTAATTTTGTTTGTTAATTACTTAGGTTTACGGCTAAGCATAGTGGGGTATCTAATCCCAGTTTGGGTCTTAGTTGTCGTGTTTTCAGTATATTAAAGTCACTTTCGTAGGTTAGTTTTATTTTTAGCTAAGGCATTTTTACGGCTTGGATAAAAAATTAACTTTATTTATGAGTATCTTAAACACACTTTACGCCGGATAGTATATTAGTTTGGGTTAATCGTATGACCGCGGTGGCTGGCACGAGATTTACCAACCCTAGATGTCAGTATAGCTTAGTCAAAACTTTCGTTTATTTGCTTAAATTTTAATCACTGCTGTATCCCGTGGGGGGTGTGGTTTAGCAAGGTGTAATGAGCTACCTATTGGTGTGCTTGATACCTGCTCCTTTTTAATCGGGTGATCTGAAGGGCATTCTCACCGGGGGTGCGGTTACTTGCATGTGTAATCTTACTGGAAACTAATAAGAAGGCTAGGACCAAACCTATATGTTTATGGGGTAAAATACCCGTCTAGGCATTTTCAGTGCCTTGCTTTGGTAATTTAAGCTACATTAAC